CTCATAGACCGAGCTGCTTTCTTTATGCAAGGTAATATAGGAATCATTCTATTTGACCCACTATGGTCGTGACAGGTTTAGCATTGTCGTCAACTAGGAAGACATCAGTCAGCTTCCCGCCAATGAAAGCTGGTGACTTCTGTTCCAACTGAACTGGGAACAGTCAGGTGCCACCCATTGGACTGGACGCATGAGCCAATGTTCTACACACAGAAGGACTGCACATACACAAACAATTAAGAATCCTAGCAGCATCTCTAACTCTTGGCCTCTTCTCAGAGTCTGGGTGCACACAAAGAAGCCCCACCATGAGCATCCTCTCCATCTCTAGTGCATCAACCTTGGATCAGCAGCATCAATTCCCCGAGAAACAGCATCCACAGAAGCGAAAGATATGATTGTATTGACTCAGAAGATCAAAATTTTATCAGAGAAACCAACCAAAAGAGAAAGCTTCTTCAAGAATGGGTGATCAGAATCAAGAACCCATTGATGCGCAAAACCCGTGGAAGTTAGAAAAAGCATGGATCGAAGAATATAGTTAATTTGCTTTTTTTAATAAATTGTGCCTAAATTTCGCCAGCCTAAAGAGGCTGTGCCGGGCTGTGCACTTTCAGCCCATCACATCAAGGTGACAGGATTCGAACCTATGGCCCTCTGTACCCAAAACAGATGCGCTGACCAGACTGCGCTACACCTCGTCTCACCCCCTCAGCATATAGATCCACCCGATCGATGAACACTCGAACCGAACTCGCCCATCCTTTTTTTTGGCATAGGGACGCGAGAACCTAATCAACCGCTTTTTTTATAAAATATGCCTCCACTCCAGCAAGACAAGATAGGGCGACGCCAAAAAGCCGTATAGTGCAGGAGCGCTCACATTTGATTTTGGCTTCCTCTTTAATTAACTTTAATTTAAGAAAACCCGGCTGGCTCGGCTACCTGTCCTTTGGACCCAAAGCCCGCTTAGAAGTGGATTCGAACCACTGACACAAGGATTTTCAGTCCTTTGCTCTAACCAGCTGAGCTACCTGAACCACTTTCCTAAAGTATGTTTTCTTCATCGAATAGCGCCCTACCTTACTTACCACTTGACTAGTCAGGGAAAAGCCCTTTACTAATAACAAGCAAGAAAGAAAGGGTTTTTTTCGTTCGTCAAGCTTTCGAGCAGCTCTTTCAACTGCCGCCTAATCTCCTCTCCCAACATGCTCAAGAACCGAGAGCCGCCCAGGGACTGCCGGAGGGAGCTTGCTTATAAAAAGAAGATAGGCCGGTCAAAACAACGCGCAACGGGCGGGCTCTCCGCTCACTAAGTAGTGCTATTCTGTCCTCCGGGGGACTCCACCAACACCAAGAGGTTCTTTCTCTCACGTAATTTCGCCCGTTCCACTTCCGTGCCGGAGGGAATGGGATTCGAACCCATGATACAATCTTCTTGTATGTCGATTTAGCAAACCAATGCCTTAAGCCACTCAGCCATACCTCCAAGTTGTTGATCGGAATTTGATGTGCGGTTGGTTGCCCGAAGGGCGGGCTATCTGATCCGATCAACTGCGTAAGCCGTAGCGCGCTAGCGCGCGTACTCTTCCTCTATCTATGAGCGAGACTCCATAAAAATCTGCCACTCGTTGGGCGACGCCCTCTTTTCTATGAACACCCCACCACTGAATGATGAACTTTGCCAGTCTTCGCCTCCGACCCGACCTGGAGAGAACACAGAGTCAAGCCCTTACCCGCCTGAATTGCATAAATATCTCCTTCGTCTGGTCGATAAGGGAGAAAGCCCGGGGAACTGGACTGTGACTCTTCTATTACATTACGGAGAAGTCCATTTTCGTCATGATCGATCCACGTCCTACCGTAGTGCCCGGAGAACCAGGCTTGCTTAGCTTACCTTACAAAGCTAGCTTACTAACGCGAAGGCCTTTCCTTCACGGGCTTACTTAGTGCTTGTGCTAAGGAGCAAGAAAACGGATGCGCTAAGGTTGACGCTCGACCCAAACAAGCAAGCAACGGCGTTCGAGCCCCTATCAGAGAAAGCCTTGGTAAAGCGCGCTAGCGCGCTTGACTTGGAGGTTCGCGCATCCTCTTGCTGGGAGAGGGGCTAATGCCACTCGACTGGTTGGAGAGGGGTGAAGTTAGAGTCAGGAGTTTAGGCTTTCGCGCAGCTCAATCCCTTGCTTGTTGTTTTCGAGCCGGAGCTCGCCGGGTAGTGAAGTGGTCCGTGAAGGTTAAATCACACTTGTGTTAAGCAAGCCGAGTAGTCAGACTTAACATTGATTGAAGCAGCTGTTGGAGAGAAGACACCAGTCAGACCTGCAAGCACCGGGTAGTACGCAGCGGCAGTTTTAAATCATACAATGTGTACTCGTAGTCTGACTTTTAGCGGTAGTCAGCTGTCCTCGTTCTCCTCTTTTCATTGCCCTATTGAGTGAGTAAGGGTCGGTGTTTGCAAAAATGTCGAGCCGACGGGGTCAGGTACCAGTAGTGACAATGGCAAAGGGGGGGAGCTGGACACTGCTGAACCGGAAGAGATTGCTCAGGATGAGTGTCTGGGTAACAAAGCCGAGCGAGAAGGGTGTAGTCAAGGTGCGAGTTTAACGAGCGAGGAGAGTGATTTGGCCCATAGAAGCGAGGATCTGGAAGAGAGGGTTGATACTGGGTCAACTATGGCAGTGACTGAGGGGGACTTGTTCTGTGATAAACAAATGACTCCAAACAAGAACCTCAGGGCAGCCAATCCTAAGAAAAGAGGTGAACCTGAAGCAGTAAGAGTAAGCGTTCAGGTGCTGGTGCTATGACCTTTTTTCCACCTTTTTCGAATCGAATGATTCAGCGCTCTCAGAAAGCGAGCGGATCAAAGGCTTCCTATTCAACGGATTCGGATTATTCGACTTTAGATGCTTCGGATGCTTCCTCGGCCGCGCAGTACGTACTTCTGTTTGGAGAGTCTGTTCCTTACTTAGCTAGGACTTTGAGTGACTAGAGTAGCCCCTCTGTATCCGAAGGCGCCTTTTTGTTTATGCACCTGAAACGGCTTCCGATTTGACTTACTTATAGTAAAGTGGATCGACCCCGTTCAGTAGAATTACGAAGAAAGAAGGCTAGGCTTCTTGAACCAGAGCTAATTCGATCTTCCCCTTTCGACAATGTGTTTGAATAGCAAGCAAAAGTACCACGACCGAACAATTCTATTCGGTTAACAAACAACTTCTAGAATGAACTACATCCATCAACCGGCATACCTTTCTTATCGTAACTACGATCTGTCTTCGGTGTTGATATGATCTTTCTATCAAGAGAAGATCGGGAATTGCCGCTAGGCTTTTCTTTTAGCTCTCACTCATCCCGGGCGATTCTTATTATTCTTGGCCACTAAGGTGGCTTTTGACCAAGAGAACGAGCTAGACAGAAAAGGTACCACCGAAAGAAGGTCGACCTCACCCCCTTTGGTAAACCGAAGCAGAGAAAGAGGAAGAAGCAAAGCTAGGCCATTCGATTAGGGATGTTCTCACCTGTGCGTACTATCTTCAAGAAGGAATATACAAAATAACCTTCTTCTTTTTCGCATCTCCCAAGTTCGAATGCTTTTATGCTGTTAAAAGAAATCGAATACCATTCGTGCGTGACCCAATTCAAAAACGGAGTTACTGAAGACCTCCTCCCCCTTTCCCGCCTATCCCTCCCGCAAGAGAGGACTCGTTCTGGCTTTAAAGAGCCTCTTTTTTAGCAGTCTCGCCCATAAGAGAAGATTGACCATCTCTTCTTCCAAGCTTCTTTCTGCTTCTTCTCGGCGTAACGAAAGAACTAGATGAGGAGAGGCCTCCGGTTTCAAATCTCTACCCTACGCCTTACGAGGGCGCCCTAGCCAGATTAACTCCCAAGGGTCAATCAAGCCTTTGAAACTAGTTCAAATAGTCGTCACAGTCTTCGTTCCTGCTTTCAACGATACTTTCTTAGCTGCATCAGCTTGTAAAACTATCTCTCCTTCACCAGGAAAGGGAGAGCGGACAAAGTACGATTTGGGTTGGGTAAGAAGAGCGTACGATAAGAGTAAGCAGACGATGTCGATAGAAGACGATTCGTGGGATCTTCCTCAAAGTCAAAGAAAGATAAAAATGAGCTAAAGAAGGTATGCCCAGCCCATGAAATTTGATGTCGAATGAGTACGATTTCGAGCATAAAGAGAGAAGAAAAAGGAACTGCAAGAATCTAGGTTTAGCAAGATAGCTGCCAGAAAGACTGAGCTTAGGTGCATAGCGCTTAAATAAGTGGTTGAAGAGTCGCTTTCCATCCCGACAATGACTACTGTCCATTTTTGGGATTTAACTTAAAAGACTGGACTTCAAGCAGCAATGAGAGCAAAGGCAAGGAATTGATGCGCCAATAATCGAAGAATGGGGCAAGGCAAATTTCCAGACAATGGCAAGTGCTTGAGAAGGAGCTGTGAAAGAAGGGGCTGCTAGAGAATAGGGAGCTCTTGAAGAAGAAGGGATTGCGGGGTGAACGGCATTCTGTTGTACTACTAACACTAGCTGTACTAGAGTAGTTTAGTAGCGCCTTTTGAATCAAATAGGCGAGCCCTTTCCGAATCCGAAAGGCGAACAGCCCGCTTTGCAAGCAAATAGATAGCCCCCGCCCGTTTGAGTCGTTGCGAGCCGGAAAGCGTACCGGCAGTTTGAGTCACGAAAGGGCCGCTTGCTTAATCTTAATTTTATTATATATATACAAACAAAGAAAAAAATCATTTTTTTATCCAATTGTTCATTCCTGGGAAGAGGAAGAAGCAGATAGAGCAAAGGCCTCCTCTTTCCGTCCACTCTTCCCGAAGTGAGCGAATTGCATGTAGAGATCCGTAGGGGCTTATAGTTTAATTGGTTGAAACGTACCGCTCATAACGGTAATATTGTAGGTTCGAGCCCTACTAAGCCTAGCACCCCCTTCTCTTCACCCGATACAAGAAGGCAGTCGAAGTCCCCTCCACTCTTCATTTTTTGGGAAGACATCGCGTTCCTAGTCGATTTCCCTCATGGCACTGCCCCCTTAATGCTACGAAGTGAAGCAGGCATAGAGACCAACCATAGGGTATCTATCCTGTGATCCAACCCCGGCTCGGTATCGGTAGTCTCAGTCTTTCCCAGCCCGCCCTGGTATGAGTTGAGAGTCTAAGAGGGAGTCTTATTCTACTCTAGGCTCACTCCACCCCCTGTGTTGTCTTATTTCAGGAGGGACTAGATTGTTAAGAAATCCCTGACTCTGTCTTTGGGCTAAAGCCTATAGTTCTCTCCTCACTAACGGAAGTCTCTTAGTAAGTAGCATCAGCTCTTCCGGGGGGAAAGCCTAAGTAAGGAGTATTCGCGGGCTATCCACAAGCATTAGTTCTCCCCCTGACCTGCCTCCCAACCTCAAGATCATCAGCGGACGACGCCTTCTTCCGAAAGTCCTCTTTGCTTTGCCCCAGCGAAAGAGACTGAAAAAGATCCGTATCCGATTCCTCGGGTCTTGCTGCGTCAGCTACCGTAGATAGGAGGCTTTAGCCTATAAAGTAAAGAAAGCAGCTTAGTAGTAGGAAGGAAGCAAAGAAAAGTATGCCCTACATGTCAACAGGGTGGAAGTTCAAAGCATCGAAGATGAGTACATGGAAGCACCAATGAAGAAAGTCCAGAGTGCAGATATAACCTTATCGACAGAAGACATCTTGCTGGACAGGAAGAAGCATACATAAGCGGCCCCTTTATCTCACCGGTGACATCGGCGAAAGAAGGCTACCGCGGGACCCTGGGGCCTCCATCAACGTGATGCCACTGCGGGCCCTAGCCGATCTAGGAATTCCTTCCTACGAGCCGGCTAAGTCAGACCAAGGTTACTATTCCGGGGTACAATGCCGACTCGCAAAGAGCCATCGGCAAGATTCGTCTCTTGTGTGTGCGGATCTGAAGACTGAGGTCACTTCTTACGTGATTGACGGTGACACCTCCTAAACTTCCTGCTTGGATCCACAGCGTGGTACCTTCCACCCTTCATCAATGCTTCAAATACGTTGATGAGAAGGGATAAACTGGGTATTTGCCGACAATAAGCCCTTTTTTAAAGGAGTCTAGGCATACTGTCTGTACGGATGCGCGTCTTTACAACGACGGCCCAGACAGTGATGGATGACGAAAGCCCGCCAGCGAAAGCCGAAGCACAGGTTCGTAGACCTCTCCGAATCCCTCGAAAGCTAAGGGATTTACGGTCAACGCTATCTCAAAGAGCATGACCCCGTTGACGAAATCTCTAAACTGGGGCTGGGGGAATTACTTCAACTCTCGGTAAAGATGCCACTTCCTGCATTACAGCAACCTTCTCAGGCAGAGGACCCTAATGGAGTGGAGCGACATTCGTCCTCTCAATCAATGGAGGGAGGGTTTTTTTCCTCATCTTTCACAGGGTAGCCCGGAAGTCTTATTCTACGCTGGAAAGAATCGTCACCGATGGTGAGATAAGAAAGAGAAAGTACAGTCCGATTGCAAAGAAGCGAAGGACATGGGCTATGACCTTGAGGAGCCTGTCGGGCTGAAGTGAAGAACGGTCGAGGCAGAAAAGTACCCCTCGAGCCGCATCTAAGTGAAGAAGAAAGGGAAGCTTGGCTAGCCGGCCAGTACGTCGATCTCAGAAAACATAGGCTTGGGCTACCTGCCAACTCCGCTCCCTGCGCCGAAAACTTTGTCTTACGCCGAAAGTGATGGAGATCTTTCTTTCAGATCTCTTCCAATTGTCTATAAACGTAAAACAAAGAGCAAAGAGACGAGAGTAAGTTCAAGAATTGGATGTAGAGCCTGTGCCCCCTAAAGAGGACGAGGTCAAGTAAATGGATCTCGGGACTGTTGACAATCCTCGCCCTGTATTCCTAAGTGCAAGCTTCTCAAATGAAAGAGATTTGACAGTACATGGATCTACTCAGAGAATTCTTTGATGTTTTCGCTTGGAGCTACGCCGAACTGGACTAGACCGAAAGATAAATGAGTTAGCTCAGGCTCAGGGCGTGAAAGAAAATATAAAATAAAGGCGATTCCTGATCTGAAGAGTTTGCTATAGTGGAATCTGTTGAATTTGGGAAGGCTCACAGGTTTGGTGGTATATCCTTACATATATAAGTAGTTTTTATCCCGGCTCCGGTCAAATGGATTTAGGAAAGCTTCCACGTGACATCCTCAAGTTAGTCTTCTGCTTGAACTGTCTTATCGAAAGCTAAAGGTAGTTAACCTAGGGGTAGGGGAAAAATCCGACTAAGCTTTGCCTTGAACTTGGCACCTTACCTTCTAATCCTTTGCTTGGGAATTATATTCCAAAATATGGACTCACAGATTGGACAGTGGCACTGGAATGATAGCAAGCATCCCTTCTTATCTTTCTTGGTATGAAAGAAGTAGCTAGGACCCATCCCCCTCACAGTGTCCTTTCGCGGATTCTCTAAGAGCGGCATCCACACGATCAGAAAGTAGTGACAAAGGGTCAGGTAAAAGTGCTAACATGCAAAGAACGGAAATGCCGACAACAGCCTTTGGGGATAGGAGCTTCGCCCGGCGAAACCCCATGCTTTGAGAGTTCCTTTCTGCCAGCACTTTCTTTCTCTACCCGGGAGTAACTTCAGTACCTAGGACTACTCTCCCAGGATGCCAAACATACATGGAAAGTCTCAACTTTGACTCACAAGCGCCACCCTCACCGGGTAAATCCGGAGAAGGGCAACTGCTTCTGTAGGTAACGACTCAAATTATTATTAAAATTTATAGAGTCGTAAACCAACGAGTCAGTCTTTAAGTAAGTGGGCGTTAAGCGTAACGAGCTTACAGGAGGTAGAAAATCTTTGCCGTTAGTCTTTTATAAAGAATCAAGCTAGGCTAGTAAGAGAAGGAATACTGGTAAGAAGTCGAGAAGTCAACTAACTTATCTTTCCACACCCCGCCCCGTAGAGGGAAATTTACCTGTGAATGCGGTGCGGGCCACAGCTCTCCCTTTAACTCGAAACAAGAGTTCCGTGCCAAGCATAAAGATTGAATCAATAGGACCGTATTCTAATCCTAGAAATGCCATAACTCTCTTTCTGAATGTCTCGACTTTCTTTCTCAAAAAACCGGACAGGGGTGCGGAAATAGCAAGAATTAAATGAATAGGCTCTTGTCAAGAGGTTGTTTGGCGAATCCACACTAGCTAACTTTACACAGAAGGACCACCACCATTGATACATTGATAGTGGATTAAGTGGCAAACCTATACTATGCCCAAGTGCGGACTTACTTAAGTAAGGGTATCCTATTGCTAAACATCCGGCTACCCATAGTTTGAAGGGAAGAAGCCCATGTCTGGAGCTATGCCACTGTAGAATCATTAATATTCGCGGAGACTATTTATATTATCGGACACAACAACCAGAAGCCATATCTTTCGAAGGAAATTAAACTGAGAATGATATAATGAAGTAAAGAAATATAGAATTAGAAAAAGCTAGAGCTGGGTATAAAGGCTTACGACCTGGAGATTCTTAGCTTGTTAGACACAATCTATCTTACTAGCTATTCAGTGGATTCCTAGCCCTTGACTCATGGTAGAGAACACCAAAGGGTACTGCTCGCTTTGTTTCTCTTTATGTGGGGACGAGAACAAACTGACTATAAATCTGCAGAATCCACTACCCGCTCCTGCTTCTTGGTCACCAGAAGGGTAATTAGGATCTGCTGCTGAACCAGATATCCCGCCCCTTACGACCAGTAATCGATATCCCTCACTCACTGCGAGCCAACAAAGAATGAAAGAAGGAAAGGTAGGCAGGCTCAACAAAAGCTGCAAACTAAGGCTCAGAAAACTCGTGCAATCTAAAGAAGAAAGAGTAAAAAATAATCTAATGGATCGAATCTATTCGTGGAATTAGAGGAGGGGCTATCTAATTCAAAAAAGTAATTCGTACCGGTACCGCACTCTTTCAATCAAATACCGCTGGCAGATCCTGGTAATTATAACTGGCACATCTTATCTTCCTTAAACTTCACTCCTGAGACCTACCTTAAACAGCCATCAAACGGCCGTTAAAAGGCGTTTAAACGGGCTTGAAACCAACTTCATGGGCTTCCCTGCTCGCTCGTGCTATCATTGGGGCCATATTCTCCTATACTATCTTCATGACGAGCACTTACATTACTAGCTCCCTCAACGTAAAAGGGAAAGAAACAAGGACTTACTCAACTCTATTGACTCTACTTACTTCCCTTACTGGACAGGATTCTCAACTAAACTAACGACTGACTCGCTTGAGAGCTTAACTACTGCTTACTACAATTTTCACACTTAGAAAACTCACCTACTAACTAGCCCTTATACTCGTTCCATTTATTCCACTCGCTTACTTTTCAATGAAAATTGTCTGTATTGACAAGAGGTTTTATCCTCGATCCTTCAGTTAGCTTGCCAAAGCAATCACTGGCAACTATTTCATAGCCTCCTCTGGCAACAGGTTCCTCTTCTTTATGTAACTATACTTTATCTCTCTGCACTGGCTTGGCTTTCTAATAATCTCTTTCCTTGCCTACGGGATGTGTACATGAATTACTATTATCTAAGTAGTATGCTTTCTAGTTCAAGTAGCAATTCCTGTCTCTGCTTCGACGGATGAAAGAGTTATCTTGAGTTGACCCTGACTAAAGTTCATAACTTTGCTTCATTGCGTAAGGGGTTGAAAGGTAATATTAAGTATAATAATGGAAGGGTCTTTTCTTTAGCTTTTTTTTTACACTGAACTCTTTGCGGTAGCCGGTGTCGGCTAGCAAGTTGCGGTCACACTGCAAGGCTTGCTTGCTTACCCATTTTGATCTGACCCTAAGTCTTTCTGTTCCTGATTGAACTCCTTCATGCCATTGATTGATGACTTCGTATCTTGTGTAAGAAATATTCCATCAAGTTTATAGAGACTGAAAGCTGCCTAAACTGGATCAATAGAATAGAACACAGGTAAGGACGAATGCGAGAGAATGAGACTCGTAGGTAGTATTTGTTACTTGCACCGGTCGTTACACCGACGCCAAATTAAGGCCGACATGGAGCCATGCGCATGATTCCAAGAGTCACTAGAGGCGTAAGAATAACCAGTAACGAATGGATGAAGCAAGCACTTTTAGATGGTATCGATCAGAGCCAATCAACCCTTTTCCCTGATTATCGTCACTTAAATCCCACTAGCCGAAATGGAATCCGTCAAGTAAGAGATAAGCCAGAGATCCAGATCATTAGAATACGTCACCGGTCCGAGACGAGATGGGCCTTCTCGCGAAAAAGAGTAGGTTATTCCTATCACTAGGAGTAGTAGCGCTAGCGGCGCAGAAGGATAAAGTAGCTAAGCGCTAAAAAGCTATCTAGATAGTTTCCAGCTGAGGGATATTGGCTTAGATTGGTCTTAGCTTCGACTCGTAGTCTTCGACCACTCTTCTTCTTATCCCCGTAGCTTGCTTCCATTCAGGTAGCTATTGCTGAGAAATGGCCGAAAAAAGTAAAGTATTATTCCACTTGCTTTCTCGCTTGACTTGAAAACTGGAAAAACGGCAGCTATCGGAAAGAAAACAAACAAGGAGTTTACTACGCAGGCTTTTTTTTTTTAGAGAGAGAGTCTGGGGGGTTTGCTTGCTGGCTCTCAGGGCTTATAGTCGGTTCTGTTATAATTTAAGGTATTCCCTTTCATTAGCTACGCTCAGGTTTCACCAACTTCGCGTCGGGTTCACTTCAGTTAAATCTTGTTAAAGCAAACCAACGGTTGGTTGAACCTTAGGACGGTAGCGAAAGGAACCTTATAGCTAACCGGGTAAATTAAAACTCACTACATACTCCATGGAATTGAGAACCCGGCGTAATTGGTTTTCTCCAGCGGCTCTTTTTCCTATATTCTTTCAGATGGCCCTGCTACGTCTGCCCACTACAGAACAGGCCTGACTCCCGTGAGCAGGTCCGCAGGCTCTTAGTATGGCTTTTTACTTTTCTGATCCGGCATGATAACAACTCGAACTCAACTTCTATTCTTTCAAGAGCAAGAGAAAGGCACCGAGATCCCGCCGTCGTTTGCCCTATGCCAATAGGATCGACTTGGGTAGTAAGATTAAATTGTGATATTCAAAAATACGAAAGTCAGGGGCCGGGATCAAAAGGTTGTTCTAAAGGACTGTAAATCCTTGGTCCTAGGATCCAAGAAGGGGTTTTTTGTTAAAAAATTACTAATTACATAACTGACTACCCTACTAGTGTAGTGTCTACTGACTGAGTCGTGAATTAGATTGGATGGGCCGATGGAGAATCAAATTAGGAGTTGTGGAAAGGACTTAAGAGACTATGTATCAAGACTCGCGATAGGATTTGAGTGCTCAGTCATTCAATATTTTATGGGTTATTTTTTCTTATAGAAAAAAAGGTAGCTTGCTTACTTACTTAGTGCTTGTGCTAAGGGATGACTTGGTTGCTTTTTTTTTATGCCCATACTATTGTATCGATAGATCCCGGGATCAATACAAAAAAAACCTATGAATTAGAGTAGAGCAGTTGACGATTATTAAAAATTTATTGGAAGAAGAATAGGTGTAGCGAAGAAAATAAAATAGGAGCTAGAAAGAAAAGGTAGGTTGAATCTGAAAAGTACTCTGTGGGGGTAACTATGTTAAGTTAATTGCGTATCGTAAAAAAAAATAAAATGTTATGGGAAAGAAATTGCTACTCTATTCGATGGGCCAGGAACAATCGAAAAAAGCCAGACCTGTACGGTCTCTCTTTGTTTGAATCCTTACTTAATATGCTTAATAAATATGGTGATACCCCCGATTGTACCAACCTACGTATGTCTCTCCTCCATCAATCGGTACTAGTTATTGTAATTTTTATTCCTTGATTTGTCCGATGATAAATGCGAAACGAAAGAAGGATCCTCCTGCTGGGAATTAGATCCTAAGCCCCCCCTACAGAGATGAATTGATCGATTCATCGGATCCTAGGTCGGGACTGACGGGGCTCGAACCCGCAGCTTCCGCCTTGACAGGGCGGTGCTCTGACCGATTGAACTACAATCCCAGGAAAAAAAATTAGGTGTACAGCCTAAAAATTCTTAGATTAGATATATATTATCTTTAATTTCTCTTCATTATTCATATTTTATGTCCTAGGACATAGATATTCTAGATACCAATTATGAATCGCCCGCCAAAGTCTTCCTACTTCTCAAATGTTCCAATCAGATCCGAAGATAAATCAATCAAAAGTCAGTGGACCTGAATTGAATCATGACTATATAAGCTATTCTGATATTAAGATTCGATATAGATGAAATCGTGGAAGCGGACCTTTGATTTCCTTGGACCACGTATGAATTCGTCGTCCGATTGAATCTTCTTGTTCCTGAATGCTTCATAGGAATCCATCGCTATTCCTTTCTTCCACCGAGATTCATTCCGAGTCACAAGAGCAATTTATCTCTTTTTTTTCGTTATGGT